CATTCCATTTGCGCAAGTAATAAGAGGTTGCATGTTACTAACTCAATCTATTTTTAGAAAATATATTCTATTACCTTCATTCATAATTACGAAAAATATTGGACGTATATTCCTATTTCAACTTCCTGAATGGTCTGAGGATTTCCAGGAATGGAATAGAGAGATGCATGTTAAATGTACCTATAACGGTGTTCCATTATCCGAAACAGAATTTCCGAAAAATTGGTTGACAGACGGTATTCAGATAAAAATCTTATTTCCTTTCTGTCTGAAACCTTGGCACAAATCGAAACTAGAATCCTCTCAAAAAGATCTAATGAAAAAGAAAAAAGATGCTTTTTCTTTTTTAACAGTTTGGGGAATGGAAGCCGAACTTCCTTTTGGTTCGCCCCGAAAACGACCTTCTTTTTTTAAACCCATTTTTAAGGAATTCGAAAAAAAAATAGGAAAATTTAAAAAGAAGTATTTTCGCGTTCTAATAGGAAAAACAAAATTACTTCGAAAAGTTTCAAAAGAAAGAAAAAAATGGGTTATCAAAAGTGTTATTTTGATAAAAAGAATAATAAAAGAACTTTCAAAAGTCAATCCAATTCTATTATTTCGATTGAGAGAAGTAGAAGTATATGAATCAGGCGAAATTAAAGAAGAAAAAGATTCCATAATAAGCAATCAGATAATTCACGAATCATTTAGTCAAATTACATCTCCGAGTTGGACAAATTCTTCATTGACAGAAAAAAAAATGAAGGATCTGACTGATAGAACAAGTACAATTCGAAATCAAATAGAAAGAATCACAAAAGAGAAAAAAAAAGTAACTCCAAAAATAAATAATCTTAGTCCTAAGAAAACAAGTTATAATGCTAAAAGATTCGAAAAATGGCAAATATTAAAAAGAAGAAATGCTCGAATAATCTGTAAATTACCCCTTTTTTTTAAATTTTGCATTGAAAGAATATACACAGATATATTTTTATCTATCATTAATATTCCCAGAATGAATACAGAACTTTTTCTTGAATCAACAAAAAAAATTATTGATAAATCCATTTACAATAATGAAAGAAAACAAGAAAGAATTAATAAAAAAAAGAAAAATCCAATTCGGTTTATTTCGACTATAAAAAAGTCACTTGATAATATTAGTAATAGTAAAACAAATTTACATATTTTTTATGACTTATCCTACGTGTCACAAGCATATGTATTTTACAAATTATCACAAATCCAAGTTAGTAACTCGTATAAATTAAGATCTGTTCTTCAATATCAAGGAATCCCTTTTTTTCTTAAGCCTGAAATAAAGAATTCTTTTGAAACACAAGGAATGGTTCATTCGAAATTAGGGGATAAGAAACTTCCGAGTTATGAAATGAATCAATGGAAAAACTGGTTAAGAGGACATTATCAATACGATTTATCTCAGATCAGATGGTTTAGATTAATACCAGAAAAATGGCGAAATATAGTTCATCAGCGACGTATAGCTAAAAAGGAAAATTTAAGCAAATGGCATTCATATGAAAAATACCAATTAATTGATTCCAAAAAACAAAAACAATTTGAAGTATATTCATTATATAATCAAAAAGAGAATTTTCAAAAATACTATAGATATGATCTTTTATCATATAAATTTCTTAATTATGAAAATAAAACGGAATGCTTTTTTAATAGATCTCCATTTCAAGGAAATAAAAACCAAGAGATTTCTTATAACACGCCTAAAGAGACCCTTTTTGATATGCTGAGAAACATCCCTATTAAGAATTATCTAGAAAAGGTCAATATTCTATATATGGAAAAAACGGCCGATAGAAAATATTTTGATTGGAAAATTATCAATTTTTATCTTAGACAAAAAATCGATATTGAGGCTTGGATCATGGTCGATACCAATAGGAATCAAAATACTCAAATTCGTACTAATAATTCTCAAACAATTTCTAAAAAAGATCTTTTTTATCTTATGATTCCAGAAATAAATCCACCAAAGTCTCACAAAGGATTTTTTGATTGGATGGGAATGAATGAAAAAATGCTAAAGCGTCCCATATCGAATCTGGAACTTTGGTTCTTCCCAGAATTTGTGTTACTTTATAATGCATATAAAACGAAACCTTGGTTTATACCAAGCAAATTACTTCTTCCAAATTTGAATAGAAATGAAAATAAAAATAGTAGTGAAAATAAAAAGATCAATGAAAAGGAAAAGGGAAGTTTTTTGATAGCATCGAATAAAAAGCATCGAAATCAAAAAGAAAAAGAACCCACAAGCCGAGGAGATCTTGGATCCGTTCTCTCACAACAAAAAGATATTGAAGAAAATTATGCAAGAGCAGACATGAAAAAAGGGAAAAAGAAAAAACAATACAAAAGCAACACGGAAGCAGAACTAGATTTCTTCCTGAAACGTTATTTGCTTTTTCAATTGAGATGGGACAATACTTTGAATCAAAGAATGATCAATAATATCAAGGTATATTGTCTCCTGCTTAGACTGATAGATCCAAGAAAAATTACTATATCCTCGATTCAAAAGAGAGAAATGAGTTTGGATATAATGCTGATTCAGAAAAATTTAACTCTTACAGAATTGATGAAAAGGGGAGTACTGATTATAGAACCCATTCGTCTGTCTGGAAAAAAAGATGGACAATTTATTATGTATCAAACCATAGGTATTTCGTTGGTTCATAAGAGTAAGAAAAAAACTAATCAAAAATATCAAGAGCAGAGATATGTTTCTAAGAATAATTTTGATGAAGCTATTTCACCACATCAAAGAATAACTGGAAATAGAGACAAAAATCATTTTGATTTGCTTGTTCCTGAAAATATTTTATCGTTTAGACGTCGTAGAAAATTGAGAATTCTAATTTGTTTCAATTCAAAGAATAGAAATGATATAGATAGAAATTCAGTATTTTGGAATGGAAAGAACGTAAAAAACAGCAGCCAAGTTTCACATGACAATAACCATCTTGATAGAGAGAAAAATCAATTAATGAAATTAAAGCTCTTTCTTTGGCCTAATTATCGGTTAGCAGATTTAGCTTGTATGAATAGTTATTGGTTTGATACCAATAATGGCAGTCGTTTCAGTATATTAAGGATACATCTGTATCCACGATTGAAAATTTGTGGATAATACACTTTATCTATATATCCTATACCCTATATTATATATAGGGTATATGAAAGCAAACAAATACACAGATCACAAGTCTTGTCTCACATTTCATTCTAGTATCCAATATGAAATATGAAATGAATAATGTTTCAATTAGATCTCGAAATGAATCAACAGAACCTTCTTCATTTTAGGTCTAAATTTTTCAATGCGAAAATGGACCAATCCTTTTCTATCGCTATCTAAATCCAATTTGAAATTGAATTGATTGATTTGAATTCAGAAAATTAGGAGTTCAGAAAGGAATTAGGATTAGATTATTGTATATACCACATTCAAATTAATGGCATTATTATTACTGATCGGTAAAATCCATATCTGTAAAAAGGGAAAGGGGAATTTTTTTTATGGTAAAAAATTCATTCATTTCGGTTATTTCTCAAAAAGAAAACGAAGAAAACAGAGGGTCTGTTGAATTTCAAGTATTCAGTTTCACCACTAAGATAAGGAGACTTACTTCACATTTGGAATTGCACAAAAAAGACTCTTCATCTCAGAGAGGTTTGCGGAAAATTTTGGGAAAACGTCAACGACTGCTGGCCTATTTGTCAAAAAGAAATAGAGGACGCTATAAAGAATTAATTGGTGAGTTGGATATTCGAGAGATAAAAACTCGTTAATTTGAAGCGTGATACCATTTGAGCTTAGTCGTTTAAATTTTGATGAACTTCTTTTTACTTTCAGCAATGCACGGAAGAATGACTCGGGAAAAACTTATGATTGCACCAACTACAAGAAAAGACCTCATGATAGTCAATATGGGCCCTCACCACCCATCAATGCATGGTGTTCTTCGACTGATCGTTACTCTCGATGGTGAAGATGTTATTGACTGTGAACCAATATTGGGTTATTTACATAGAGGGATGGAGAAAATTGCGGAAAATCGAACAATTATACAATATTTGCCTTATGTAACGCGTTGGGATTATTTAGCTACTATGTTCACAGAAGCAATAACCGTAAATGGACCCGAACAGCTAGGCAATATTCAAGTACCTAAAAGGGCTAGCTATATCAGAGCTATTATGCTGGAATTGAGTCGTATCGCTTCCCATTTGTTATGGCTTGGCCCTTTTATGGCAGATATTGGGGCACAGACCCCTTTCTTCTATATTTTTCGAGAACGAGAATTGATATATGACCTATTCGAAGCTGCTACCGGTATGCGCATGATGCATAATTATTTTCGTATCGGAGGAGTCGCTGCTGATCTACCTCATGGCTGGATAGATAAATGTTTGGATTTTTGCGATTATTTTTTAACCGGGGTTGCTGAATATCAAAAGCTTATTACACGGAATCCTATTTTTTTAGAACGAGTTGAATGCGTAGGCATTATTGGCGCAGAAGAAGCACTCAATTGGGGTTTATCAGGGCCAATGCTACGAGCTTCCGGAATACAATGGGATCTTCGTAAAGTTGATCGTTATGAGTGTTACGACGAATTTGATTGGGAGATTCAATGGCAAAAAGAAGGGGATTCATTAGCTCGGTATTTAGTACGAATCAGTGAAATGACAGAATCCATAAAAATTATCCAACAGGCTCTGGAAGGAATTCCAGGGGGACCTTATGAGAATTTAGAAATCCGACGCTTTAATAGAATAAAAGACCCTGAATGGAATGATTTTGAATATCGATTTATTAGTAAAAAACCTTCTCCAACTTTTGAATTGTCCAAGCAAGAACTTTATGTAAGAGTCGAAGCACCAAAAGGAGAATTGGGAATTTTTCTGATAGGAGATCAGAGTGTTTTTCCTTGGAGATGGAAAATTCGACCACCGGGTTTTATCAACTTGCAAAT